TACAGAAATCGATCGAATCATCTGTTCCTTTAACCAAGAAAAAGTATTTCTATTTTCCATGTCCAATTGTGGATCCCGGAATTTCTACAATAAATTAGATAGGTAGCTAAGTTAATCTAGTTCCCTATACACGAGTCTGTTGTCATTCTACTGCAACAGTTGTACTGGAATGATGAATACCTTGAGCAGTTAGGAATAGAAAGAATTTGGCTAAAAAGAAAAAGGGCTTTCTTTCTAAAGGAAGAAAAATGCTAATTTTATTAATAATTAGAAAAGCCAATTATGCTTCACTAATTGAATGATAAATGACTACAAGCGAAGGAGAGAGACGGTTTAAACAAAAAAAGACCCAAAATTTCAAACACGTGTCTAGAATCACAGGAAAACTACAAACAAAAATAGTGAAAATTAGCTCGTTAGGAGCCCATCCAAGATCGTTGTAGACCCAACGAATTAGTAGTTCCCAACCGCGGGTGGAGTGAAATCCAACAAAAAAATCCGTAACTAAAAGAATAAAAAAAGCTTTTATTGAGTCATTTAAGTTATAGAAGAATTCCTGAACCCAAGAATTCAAAATGACAAGTTCCTCTTTACCCAGAAAAAAAGAACCACTTAGAATAGCCAAACAGATTATATTTGTTGAGAAATGCAAAATGATATGGAGATGGTCCTCATTATCCATTTTGGCCAATTGTATTATCTCCTTGTGTATTCTTATAGGAGGTTTTTGTACATGTGTCTTCGGTTTCTCTTTTATCATTTCGTCCAAGAGAAAAAGCTCTTCTAATTCTATGAATCCTTCTAGAATCCTTTTCTCTTGAATATCCGTTAAGAGAATTTCAGGTTGTCTGGTATTCCACCAATTCTTAATCCAAAGTTCCAGACATTTGTTAAAAGAGAAAGAGACTCCCCAGGGCAAAAGTACGATAAATACAAGATATAGGAAAGAAGGCAATGCTTTCTTTTTTTTCATTTTTGATCTGTAAATTGAGTTGTTAATGAATCTGCTTCATTCGCTGACTCTATATGATATTTCTTTTTTTTTTGAAGCAAAAATTCTATAACAAGGTTTGAGACCTTGTGTTTGTATCTATTTCTTTTTTTGTATACTAGGGGAATTTCAGTGTATTGGGTTCTTTCTTAGATCTAAGTGGAGTGGAATAGAAAAATCGAAAAAAAAGCCCTTTCTTTCATATGAAAAGGGAAGAATATTAGGCCATATATCTCACTTGGACAAAACAAATTAGAAGCAATTTTATCTTATCCTCGGTTGTTCCTTGCTTTAGATAAATACTCAAAAATACCCCTTACAATTTAAATTACAAAATTGCAATTTGTACTCAAAATACTTCAATTGGTACGCGCAAGAAATAGGCCAATTCGGCAGCTTTTTGTTCAATTTCTCGTGGAGTAAAAAACTTCTCATCAGTACGAGTCAAGGGAATGACCCCCTGGCCACGTATTTCCATATAAAGGATACGACGAGGATAAAGACCCTCTTTAACCTGAATTCTAATTGATTGGATATCCCGCACAAGGAATCGAAGGAAGATGCGACGTTTTATTCCAGGGAATCCCCAACGAAAAATGGACACTATTCCCTCTTTTCTATCAAATCGGTCATAACCACTGCCTACATTCCACAAAATAGTGCACCACAAATAGGAGCTAATGAATAGGCCCGCGATTCCGTAGAAAGACATCACGATCCCCTGTGGAAAAAAAAGAATTTGTTGAGATGGAAGTACGGATATCATATTCTTACCAAGATAACTGGAAGCCCCAACCGCTAAGAATCCTAATGAACCTAGAAAAAGAATACAGGCCCAGAAAAAATTACCTCTTTTTCGAGAACCTTTTAGAAGTTCTATCCATATGTGTTCTGATCGCCAATTCATATTAGATATACTAAATCCAGCAGCGGTTAATTGAAATTGAGAGAATAAGCTAAATGATTTTTACTTTTTTTGATTCTGAAATCGCCTTCAGCAGCTAGTACTCCTGTGAAATAATTGGTTAGATACATTGACTTTCTATTCAAAAAAATTCCTGGATCCACTTAAAAAAAGTCGCTATACTCGGCTACGCATATGTATGCATTTATGCTCGTAGCCTATATCTGCATTTTTTCATTTGTGTGTAGAAAGAGCTACATACCCTATCATATTAATATATTACTTACACTAAAAAATATTTGTATTATGATCCTGGAAATACATTGAGAAAATTTGGCCCCGTCGGTTCTAGACAATCTTATTTTTCTGTACATAAAGAAATAAAGAAGCCATTGCAATTGCCGGAAATACTAAGCCTACTAAAGGCACGAAAATAGAGGGTAAGTTTAAATCTGTCATAGAATAAGTGTCTCAATTCCAATTTACTATTTCTATCTATTCAAAATATATCTTAAGATTCTTATGATATAATTAAGTATATCTATTATAAGGAATATTGACTATTGTATTTTTGAGTTTGCAAAATAAAGATTTTTTATAGATATAGAATACTAACTAAAATATTTTAGAATAGTATTCTATATCTCTAAAAAAATGAATGGAATGGATAATTTGATTTTTCTTTTTCCATTTTAATGGCCTTTCTATCTTTCTAATCGAACTTGAAATTGGATTCAAAAGAAAGCAATTGTGAAAATTAAAGAAATACCTCTTTCAGAATACCTTTTAATTTAAATTTTTAAAGTAGAAGTGGAATAGAATAACCCGGTTGAAGGGTAATGATCATACGTCTGTAATGCATTGTATGTCTCTGAATAGGTCCCATTCTTCTACCCTTTCCGGGTAGTCGATGGCTATTCACAGCTACTACCTTAACACCAAAGAAGAGCTCGACCCAATGCTTTATTTCTGTCTTAGTGGGTTCCAATTCGGCATTATTAGAAGTATATTGATTCTTTCCCAATAAACGAAGACTCTTTTCTGCAAATACTGCATATCTGGTTCCATTATCGTATGATAATACTCTATTTTGATTTGTATTTTTTTATTGTATTATATCTTTCTGTATTCTAGATATATAGAATAGAAGAATCTCGATTTGTCAAGTCTCATGATCGTATCAAGATATATTTAAATTTGGCTCGATCTTTTAAAAGATCGAGCCAAATTTAATTGCAATCAATTCGAAGAATAAAGAAGAATTACAGCATTTCGTAACTCATTTTTCTCGTTCTATTTCGCTTCTTTTTTATTTAGACCTTCTTTATATCTAGTTTTATCTACTTAATCGATGGTATCTACCGGCTTGAAGTCAAATGTGATCGCTTTCCATACTTCACAAGCTGCGGCTAGTTCAGGACTCCATTTGCAAGCTGCTCGGATAATTTCATTACCTTCACGAGCAAGATCGCGCCCTTCGTTACGAGCTTGTACACAGGCTTCTAAAGCCACCCGATTAGCTGCTGCACCTGGTGCATTCCCCCAAGGATGTCCTAAAGTTCCTCCACCAAATTGTAATACGGAATCGTCTCCAAAGATTTCGGTCAGAGCTGGCATATGCCAAACATGAATACCCCCTGAAGCCACCGGTATAACACCTGGCATGGATACCCAGTCCTGCGTGAAAAAGATACCGCGAGAACGATCTTTTTCAATATAATCATCACGCAATAAATCAACAAAACCTAAAGTCATTTCGCGCTCCCCTTCTAACTTACCTACTACTGTACCGGAGTGGATATGATCTCCCCCAGACATACGCAATGCTTTAGCTAATACACGGAAATGCATACCATGATTTTTCTGTCTATCAATAACAGCATGCATTGCTCGGTGAATGTGAAGAAGTAGGCCGTTGTCGCGGCAATAATGAGCCAAACTAGTATTTGCGGTGAATCCTCCAGTTATGTAGTCATGCATTATAATAGGAACCCCTAATTCCCTCGCAAATACAGCTCTCTTAATCATTTCTTCGCATGTACCTGCAGTCGCATTCAAGTAATGCCCCTTGATTTCGCCGGTTTCGGCTTGTGCTTTATAAATTGCTTCGGCAACAAAGACAAAACGGTCTCTCCAGCGCATAAATGGTTGTGAGTTTACGTTTTCATCATCTTTGGTAAAATCAAGTCCACCGCGTAGACACTCATAACACGCTCTACCGTAATTTTTTGCGGATAATCCCAATTTTGGTTTAATAGTACATCCCAATAAAGGACGACCATACTTGTTCAACTTATCCCTTTCAACTTGGATACCATGAGGCGGACCTTGGAAAGTTTTTGCATAAGCAGCAGGAATTCGTAGATCCTCCAAACGTAGAGCACGTAGGGCTTTAAAACCAAATACGTTACCCACAATGGAAGTAAACATGTTAGTAACAGAACCCTCTTCAAATAAATCTAATGGATAAGCTACATAACAGATATATTGACTGTCTTCCCCAGGAACGGGTTCAATGTGATAGCATCGTCCTTTGTAACGATCAAGACTGGTAAGTCCATCAGTCCAAACAGTTGTCCATGTACCAGTAGAAGATTCCGCAGCTACTGCAGCCCCTGCTTCTTCAGGCGGAACCCCGGGCTGAGGAGTTACTCGGAATGCTGCCAAGATATCAGTATCCTTGGTTTCGTATTCCGGAGTATAGTAAGTCAATTTATAATCTTTAACACCAGCTTGAAATCCAACACCTGCTTTAGTTTCTGTTTGTGGTGACATAAGTCCCTCCCTACAACTCATGAATTAAGAATTCTCACAACGACAGGGTCTACTCGATATGGACTAAGCGTAAATGAAACCTTTGCAAAAATCTTAAAAAAAATATTCAATTAATATCAACTCATTAAAAAAAAAAGGGAGTATGCGAATGACTATGTTTCATTCATATTCATATATAATGCGTACACCCTGTGTACGTTCTATCCTATAGGAATTCTACTATAGGAATTCGATAGGAATTGAGTTGTTGTTATGGTAAGTTAACATGGTTCATTATTAAACCATAGATTTGATTCACCAAATCCATCATTATTGTATACTCTTTGATAGATATAGCGCAACCCAAACTAATCCCTTAATCCTTATTTTACAATTTTATAAGTTCTTATCTTAATAGGCCCCTTTCTTATTTTGAATCTAAATACCTAAATACTAATTTTGAATCTAAATACCTAAATACTAAGAAAATTCTCTGTTGACAGCAATCTATGCTTCACAGTAGTATATATTTTGTATATTGAAGTCCTAGACAGGAAAGTAGAAGAGGCAAAGATCCTTGACAAAAGGAAAAATGTCTATCAAAAAAAAGATTGATTGAACTTTCCACCGGACTCATTCCATGAGTAAACGAGTGAATGGGATTCGCTTAGGCAACGAAATCAAGTGCTAGTCCCCTTTTCTTTTTTATTGAATTAACTAATTCATTTCCTTTTAACTTTTTTATTTTTGGATATTTTTTTATTTGATTTGGCATTATTCAACAAGAAAAAAAAAGAAAAATTTCGACAAATTCCTTTTTTTTTAATTATGTGATAATTATGAGAACCAATTCTACTACTTCGCATCCTGGGGTTTCCACAATTGAAGAAAAAAATGCAGGGCGTATTGATCAAATTATTGGACCCGTGCTGGATATCACTTTTCCCCCGGGCAAGTTACCTTATATTTATAACGCTTTGATAGTCAAGAGTCGGGACACTGCCGATAAGCAAATTAATGTGACTTGTGAGGTACAACAATTATTAGGAAATAATCGAGTTAGAGCTGTAGCTATGAGTGCTACAGATGGGTTGATGAGAGGAATGGAAGTGATTGACACAGGAGCTCCTCTTAGTGTTCCAGTCGGTGGAACTACTCTCGGACGAATTTTTAACGTTCTTGGGGAGCCCATTGACAATTTGGGTCCTGTAGATACTAGTGCAACATTCCCTATTCATAGATCCGCGCCTGCCTTTATTGAGTTAGATACGAAATTATCTATCTTTGAAACAGGTATTAAGGTGGTCGATCTTTTAGCTCCTTATCGGCGTGGAGGGAAAATCGGACTATTTGGGGGGGCAGGAGTAGGTAAAACAGTACTCATCATGGAATTAATCAATAACATTGCTAAAGCTCATGGAGGGGTATCCGTATTTGGCGGAGTAGGGGAACGGACTCGTGAAGGAAATGATCTTTATATGGAAATGAAGGAATCTGGAGTAATTAATGAAAAAAATATCGAAGAATCAAAGGTAGCTCTAGTCTATGGACAAATGAATGAACCGCCCGGAGCTCGTATGAGAGTTGGTTTAACTGCCCTAACTATGGCAGAATATTTCCGAGATGTTAATAAGCAAGACGTGCTTTTATTCATCGATAATATCTTTCGTTTTGTTCAAGCAGGATCGGAGGTATCCGCCTTATTAGGGAGAATGCCCTCCGCAGTGGGTTATCAACCTACCCTTAGTACAGAAATGGGTTCTTTACAAGAAAGAATTGCTTCTACCAACAAGGGATCAATAACTTCGATCCAAGCTGTTTATGTACCTGCGGACGATTTGACCGACCCTGCTCCTGCCACAACATTTGCACATTTGGATGCTACTACCGTACTTTCCAGAGGATTAGCTTCCAAGGGTATTTATCCCGCAGTAGATCCTTTAGATTCAACCTCAACTATGTTACAGCCTCGGATCGTTGGCAAGGACCATTATGAAACTGCGCAAAGAGTTAAAGAAACTTTACAGCGTTACAAGGAACTTCAAGACATTATTGCAATTCTTGGGTTGGATGAATTATCGGAGGAGGATCGTTTAACTGTAGCAAGAGCACGAAAAATTGAGCGGTTCTTATCACAACCGTTCTTTGTGGCAGAAGTTTTTACCGGTTCTCCAGGAAAGTATGTTAGTCTTGCAGAAACAATTAGGGGGTTTCAACTAATCCTTTCCGGAGAATTAGATGGCCTACCCGAACAGGCTTTTTATTTGGTGGGGAACATCGATGAAGCTAGCACGAAAGCTATAAACTTAGAAGAGGAGAACAAATTGAAGAAATGAAATTAAATCTTTATGTACTGACTCCTAAACGAATTATTTTGGATTGTGAAGTGAAAGAAATCATTTTATCTACTAATAGCGGCCAAATTGGTGTATTACCAAACCACGCCCCCATTAACACAGCTGTAGATATGGGTCCTTTGAGAATACGCCTCCTCAACGACCAATGGTTAACGGCGGTTCTGTGGAGTGGTTTTGCGAGAATAGTTAATAATGAGATCATCATTTTAGGAAATGATGGAGAACTGGGTAGTGACATTGATCCAGAAGAAGCTCAACAGGCACTTGAAATAGCCGAAGCTAACTTGAGTAAAGCTGAGGGTACGAAAGAATTGGTTGAAGCAAAGCTAGCTCTCAAACGGGCTAGGATACGAGTCGAGGCTATCAATTGGATTCCCCCATCCAATTGAAGACAATCCAAAGGTTTCATTGATACAAAGAAAAAGGAAAGAAGGGTAGAAAAAGTTATTAGATAGCGAAACGAAGTAAGTCCAATGCTATCTAGTAATTTTTCTACCTACCTACCTACTATTGGATTTGAACCAATGACTCCCGCCGTATGAAAGCAGTACTCTAACCACTGAGTTAAGTAGGCAATTTAGCATCACAAAAGAAGCCACATTACTTCGATCGATTATAGATCGAATCCTTTTTATAAGCAATACCGCTCCATTATTGGTATGGTATATAGTAAATAGATCAAAGCGATATCCTATGACATTACAGAATATTCATCTTGACAAGAAATTATCTATATGTTAAGATATCTCTGACAAGGGCTATAGCTCAGTTCGGTAGAGCAACTCGCTTACACGTGCGCCAATGCTTTTCAAGGGAATTTATTATGCAATGAACATAATTGACCTTATTGCAAAATCAATGTCTTACTTCATGGATTCGAGAGAATAGGAGAACAGTAGCCTGACAAACAGTCGGTTCAGTCCGATTCGGGTGCCAATTCTGGTGCCTAATCAAATAGAACCCCTATTGATTTGCTAGTTGATAAGGTAAATATCCAGCCCACTCAATGCTAGGCATAATGAGGATAAGGGCCTCCAAAAAACTTCTTTTCGTTCTATGAACTTTAAGGTGTATGAAGTCTCATAGTCAACTCTTGCAGCGGAACGATAGAGACTCCATTTCACTTAGGTTGATTTAATTTAGGCCGGAGGCAGACCTAAGTCAAGGTAATCCTCCTTTGAAACACTTTGGTATTGCTCCTAGATAGATGATAATACAAATAAATCAATCAGAGCACAGGGAGCCATCTTATTATCTTTCCGTAAAGAAAAACTATGGCGGATTAACTGATCTTTACATCAGTTGATGAAAGAGCCCAATGCAGAAAAATGCATGTTGGGTCTTTGAAACAGTTCGAATCATTTCGATAATAATCCGTTTGATCTGTTTTACCGAGAAGGTCTACGGTTCGAATCCGTATAGCCCTACTAATATATATATGTCTTTTTTTTAGATTTTAGGATGGATATCCTATGTTTCCTTTAGTATAGTTTTCTTTTCCTTATTAGTACTTGTTTATAGACTCGACGGTCGCTTGCCCCCTAGAATAGAGATAAAAGCATTACCATAGGCTGATTTATAAAAAATCATAGAGACAGGAAAAGCAAAAATAATTTCGATCAAATCAATATAAGGAAAGATCCCTTATCTGATTTGAATTCCAGCCTTCTTCAAATAAAATAGGATATGCCCTAGACTTTCCTATAATGACTGCAACGACTTTCTCCATTTTGCGAATTCCTATTTTTTTTGAAGTATATTAATATAATATACATTATGTAAAAATATAGATTATCTAAAAAGATCTACTTTAAATAGAAAAAATCGAAAGAAAATAAAAAGAAAGAGTAAATAATAAAACAGGATATTCTGTTTCATAATTTTGAAATAGAGTTCTTTTTTTTTTTTTAGTATTATTCCTCATTAGGCTGCATACATTAGTAATCCTATTTTAATTAGGTTTTAATCTAATTAGTAGTAAGTATTTTCTTTTTTATTTAATAGTCTCTGACTATCCTTAAATAAAGGATAGAGCAATTCTTTTTTCTAGAGATTCTAGAGAAAACGAGACAAAGTGAAGCAAAAGAGTTTTCTTTGTATAAGAATTAGGTCTATACCACTCTAAATAGAGTGGAAATCCAAAAGAAAGAGAGTGGGGATTCCATTGGATGAATCCTTAAGGAAGACATGGCACAAAAGAAACAAAAGCTAAAGTAAGTGCTCTTTGGTTTGAGCAAAAGAGATTCTTGTTTCACTGAGGAAAAGAGAGAAGTTCTGGATAAATTGACAATGCCAACTGAATTGACTAATTTCAGTTCTGCCTATTCCACATTAATGGGAGTACATTTATGTTCCTGCTTCACGAATATGATATTTTTTGGACATTTCTAATAATAGCAAGCCTTATTCCTATTTTGGTATTTTGGATTTCAGGGCTTTTAGCCCCGATTAATGAAGGACCAGAGAAGCTTTCCAGTTATGAATCGGGTATAGAACCCATGGGGGGTGCTTGGTTACAATTCCGAATACGCTATTACATGTTTGCGCTAGTTTTTGTTGTTTTTGATGTGGAAACGGTCTTTCTCTACCCTTGGGCAATGAGTTTTGACGTATTGGGTGTATCCGTTTTTATTGAAGCTTTCATTTTCGTGCTTATCCTAGTTGTTGGTTTAGTTTATGCATGGCGAAAAGGAGCCTTGGAATGGTCTTAACTGAATATTCAGACAAAAAAAAAAAAGAAGGAAAAGATTCCATTGAGACAGTCATGAGTTTGATTGAGTTTCCGTTACTTGACCAAACAAGTTCCAATTCTGTTATTTCAACTACACCGAATGATCTTTCGAATTGGTCAAGACTCTCCAGTTTATGGCCCCTTCTATATGGCACCAGTTGTTGTTTCATTGAATTTGCTGCATTAATAGGTTCACGATTCGATTTTGATCGTTATGGATTGGTACCAAGATCAAGTCCTAGGCAAGCGGACCTAATTTTAACAGCCGGTACGGTAACAATGAAAATGGCTCCCTCTTTAGTGCGATTATATGAGCAAATGCCTGAACCAAAATACGTCATTGCTATGGGAGCCTGTACTATTACAGGGGGAATGTTCAGTACAGATTCCTATAGTACTGTTCGAGGAGTTGATAAGTTAATTCCTGTGGATGTTTACTTGCCGGGTTGCCCACCTAAACCAGAGGCTGTTATAGATGCCCTAACAAAACTTCGTAAGAAGATATCGCGAGAAATTGTTGAGGATCGAACTCTATGTCAAAGTCAAAAGAAAAATCGATGTTTTACTACCAGTCACAAACTTTATGTTCGGCGCAGTACTCATACCGGAACTTACGAACAAGAATTGCTCTATCAATCACCATCTACTTTAGATATATCTTCTGAAACTATTTTCAAATCCAAAAGTCCAGTATCTTCCTCCAAATTAGTGAATTAAGAGGGGTTTTTTTGTGCAGAAAAAGAAAGAGCAGTGCAATCTTTCAAACTTACATTTGAAATGTGAAATGAAATATTTATACAAAAAAGGGGGGGAGGGAGATCAAGACAATGCAGCAGGGGTGGTTATCTAATTGGCTAGTCAAACATGAGGTGGTTCATAGATCTTTGGGCTTCGATCACCGAGGAATAGAGACTTTACAAATAAAAGCAGGGGATTGGGATTCCATTGCTGTCATTTTATATGTATATGGTTACAATTATTTACGTTCCCAATGTGCTTATGACGTAGCACCCGGTGGATCTTTAGCTAGCGTGTATCATCTTACGAGAATACAGTATGGTATAGATAACCCAGAAGAAGTATGCATAAAAGTCTTTACCCAAAAGGATAATCCTAGAATTCCGTCTGTCTTCTGGGTTTGGAGAAGTGCCGATTTTCAAGAACGCGAATCTTATGATATGGTGGGAATTTCTTATGATAATCATCCGCGCCTTAAACGTATCTTAATGCCTGAAAGTTGGATAGGCTGGCCCTTACGTAAGGACTATATAACCCCTAATTTCTATGAAATACAAGATGCTCATTGAATGATAATAAATTCATGCTCACTTATACAACACAACTCTAGATTTTATTCAAGTCACGGAATATTTTGCTATTCTGTTCCTAGACGAAACGAAATACCTATTATATTCTAATTACTTCCTATTATACAAAAAGGTCCAGATAGACTGATCAAAAAAGGGCTTCATTTCGATTTTCCAATAAAGAAGTTCTTACCACGAACTTTGTACCGCGCACATTATTTAGAACAACTAGGAAAGTAAGTATCAAGAAAAAAAATATTCTTCGGAATAGGGGAATACAAAATTAATAAGAAATGCAAAAATGAAGCGAAGCAAAGAGCACCTAATTTCACCTCCTTCTATACTATAAAGAAAAGAACCAGAGATTTTAACCCTTTTTTTAATTTCTAATTTCAAAAGAAGTGTTTAGAGATTTATCTACTTAGTGTATATTTATCTACTAAGTGTATACTATCTAGATTATTAATGTATATGTACCCTAATGCATCTCGAGGTATTTCTATCAATATCTATTCGGTAGATCCTTTTTTTTTTCTGTGCCAGGAACCAGATTTGAACTGGTGACACGAGGATTTTCAGTCCTCTGCTCTACCAACTGAGCTATCCTGACCCTTTCTTGTGCATCATCCTAGTAGAGTATTTGCATCTATGTCAATTAAAGGGACTAAAAAATCAATAAAGTATTCCCTTCCTAATTTGGAAAGGGGGGAGATAGTCCTATGCATTGTGGATGGCTTACTTAATAATACTTATAAATTTAAGTAATAATTGAGATTTTTTGTGGATACTCTAATAAAAAAGAAATCTATTTAATGAATAGCATAAGATCTATTGAGTTCTCTTCGCACTCCTTTGTTAAAGAGTAGAATGAGAAAGCTAATGAATCTTGAACCCATTGATAAAAGAGAAAAGAGGATAAATACTATGGTTAGGGAATAAAGGAGGGTTTGGGGATAGAGGGACTTGAACCCTCACGACTTATAAAGTCGACGGATTTTCCTTTTACTAGAAATTTCATTGTTGTCAGTATTGACATGTAGAATGGGACTCTCTCTTTATCCTCGTCCGATTAATCCTATTTTAAAAAGATCTCAAAAACAATGAATTGAAGGATTTGATTACTCAATATTCGAGAGGAATAGATTCACAATAATTCTAAAAAAATTCAGAATTTTCTATTTCATAATCATTCCAAATTTCATTCTAAAAAATAAATAAAGAACCTATATTATGGTATGGGTTCTGTGATTAATCGTTTGCTATGTCAGTATCTATACGTGTGTATTAGATGTATAAAGCTCTTCTTTCTCTAATTTAGTAATTTAGAGGGAGTTTCACTACCAACACAACGTAATTACACCTCGATTCGTTAGAACAGCTTCCATTGAGTCTCTGCACCTATCCTTTTCCTTTGGGTTCTAGTTTGAGAACCACTTGTTTTTAAAATGAAAAAAAGGGATTTGGCTCAGGATTGCCCATTTTTCATTCCAGGGTTTCTCTGAATTTGGAAGTTACCACTTAGCAGGTTTCCATACCAAGGCTCAATACAATCAAGTCCGTAGCGTCTACCGATTTCGCCATATCCCCATTGTCTCCTTTTTTTCTTTGAAACCTAGATTCCTTGTGTAATTTCCTACATTTCTTAGTTTTTTTTTTTAATCATTGAATTCATTATTCGACATAGTCTAACAGCCCGTCTCTTGAATAGAGAAGAGACCCCGCTTATTGCAATTCAGAATTGAATTGATTCTACCGTTGATATATTTGCAATTCAATCGGAATCAATATATCCAAAAGTTTTTCTCTCCCCCCCCCCCCCTTCTTTCCTTTTTTAGAATATTCAAAATCATACTATAACGCTTGATATTCATTCTTTTTTTTCTAATCAGAATTCGAAATTGCATTTGTTATGATTCTATCTTTTCCTTAGTGAAATATTAATCCTTAAATTATTAACAAATAAAAAAACAAAAACAAATAAAAAAACAAAATATTTCAAAAAATGTAAAAATGTGTATAATGCTCGAATGAAAATGCCAAGAGATTTGCATTTTCTCTTTATTATTCATATAGATTATTCTTTTCTATCTATTAGATTATTCGTCCGAGCCATATCAAATTGAAGAAAATATCTGAAATCAAATTCAATACAGAAATTGGAATAGATTCTATTAGAAAAATGGATTTGCGAGTTAGAGAAATAAAAAGAAAGTTCAATAAATTCTATAATCCTATTTAAGAATATCGTTTAGTTAAGCATATCAAGCTAACTTTATCTTTATTCTAGTATTTTTTTTTCTAAGTAAGTAGAATTTCAAATTTAGAACAAGTTAATAACTAAGATTAATAATTAAGATCTGCCATTTTAGAGATTTCCTATATATATTTCTATTTGTTACACTAGTTCTGTTATGTAAGCCCACTTAGCTCAGAGGTTAGAGCATCGCATTTGTAATGCGAGGGTCATCGGTTCAAATCCGATAGTCGGCTTTTTTCTCTATTGATGTTCCATGAACAAGAATCTCTTTTTTTTCTCCGAATTAAATGGAGAATCCAGAGTCCACTACGTCGTTCTACCTTAAAATTTTGCTAGATACAAAACATTAAAATAAATAATATATATACAAAAAATCCAGATGTTGATGAAATTCCATTTTTTGTGGTTCTTTAGTAGATTTTACTCTGTTTATCCTTTAGTTTAATTCAGTTTTAATTTCGATGTATTCTGTAATGTAAATACAATGCAATGAAATTTATTGTGTAAAATGTAATTTCAATAAAAAAAGGAGTCGTCATGTCCCGTTATCGAGGACCTCGTTTAAAAAAAATACGCCGTCTGGGAGCTTTACCAGGACTCACTAGAAAAACGCCTAAATCCGGAAGTAATCTGAAAAAGAAATTCTATTCTGGGAAAAAAGAGCAATATCGTATTCGTCTGCAAGAAAAACAGAAATTACGTTTTCATTATGGTCTGACAGAACGACAATTACTTAGATATGTACATATCGCTGGAAAAGCAAAAAAGTCAACAGGTCAAGTTTTACTACAATTACTTGAAATGCGTTTGGATAATATTGTTTTTCGATTGGGTATGGCTTCAACCATTCCTGGGGCACGGCAATTAGTTAATCATAGACATATTTTAGTTAATGGGCGTATAGTTGATATACCAAGTTTTCGTTGCAAACCCCGAGATATTATTACTACGAAGGATAACCAAAGATCAAAACGTCTGGTTCAAAATTCTATTGCTTCATTCGATCCGGGCAAATTGCCAAAGCATTTGACGGTTGATACATTGCAATATAAAGGACTAGTACAAAAAATCCTAGATAGAAAGTGGGTCGGTCTGAAAATAAATGAGTTGTTAGTTGTAGAATATTACTCTCGTCAGACTTGAGCTTAACGCAAAAGGAAAGGTTCATAGAATTTTTTTCCCCCTTCCCCTTTCCCCGAACTAAATCGACCTAAGGCTCTTAATTCGTATTTTTCCATTCATTCACCTAGCAGAAATAGATTAACCTTAGGATCTTTTTTCTTTTTTGTTATATTTTACATAGCAAAGTAATTTGCTTTAGAGAATTCTATTAAATAAAGGTATTATTGCTCAAATAAATTGTTATTTGATTTGATACATTGTGATTGGTAATGTTGATGAATTAAGAGAAACGGAAAGAGAGGGATTCGAACCCTCGGTAAACAAAAGTCTACATAGCAGTTCCAATGCTACGCCTTGAACCGCTCGGCCATCTCTCCTACATAACTTATTATGGAAAATAAACTGAGTGAATAGCGAGTTTTCGTATTCCTGCAGTACAGGTACAGCCACAACCGTTCGGGGATTCCATGGCTCTATTGGAAAAATTCTTTTTTTCTAAGTCTTATTTTTTTTTTTACTAGGAATTCTGCTCTCTCAAAAGTTTTTCTTTGAGGAAAACCCAAATAAAAAGAGAATAGAAGAATCCTTATTATTCCATAAGATAAGAAAATAAAGGAACCTAAGAACCCTAAAATTCTATTTGCATAAGGTATGTTACGCCATACAATCTAAATAAAAAAAGGGTATGGTTAATGACTTTGAAAACGCGAAATAGCTGATGACAGAAGTTATTGTTGAGAAATAGGAAAGTGGAATGAAATCCAATCTTAGTCAAATATTTCATATCTCTTCTTGTCCAAACCGAAGGAATAGGAGACAATTTGAGCTGAGTGGAAAATCCATGCCTCTCTTATCCATTTAGAGCATATGGAGCAATTTATAAGTTTTTATGTTATTTTGTGATAGAATGAAAAGAATTCTATATAGAATGGATTGGGAATTATGCCTAGATCCCGTATAAATGGAAATTTCATTGATAAGACCTCCTCGATTGTAGCCAATATTTTATTGCAAATAATTCCGACAACCTCAGGGGAAAAAAGGGCATTTACTTATTATAGAGATGGTGCGATTTGACTCTTTTTTTTTTTTTCTTTTTTTTAGCCCTACCTACATCTCAGTCTTACGAGAAAAAGAAGGGGTTCGCATAGAGAGAACAAAATTAGTAAAGGAAGCCCACGCTTGGGGAAGGTGAGGTGAACTAACAATTCCTTCTGTCGTGTATCCTCGATTGATGTGGCCTTAGATGCTTCAATTGTAGATTTGAGTATTGAGCGAAAGGTTACATAGGTTCTGTATTACAGGCTAATCCTACTCTACTAGGACCAATAGGCAACATAGGGGAGAAAAGCACTACACCTCGAAATAGGAATCAACAAGAGAAAAACTTTGTTAGAAATTAACCCTTTCCTGATCGGTATCAGGATTGGGAAGAATGGTTGGGATAGCAAACAACCATCAGGTTTGTACGTTGGATACCCTTATAACCATCAAAGGTCGTTGAAGTGGCTAATTCCTCTAAATAGGAGGCGTTGAGAACAAAGAAATTCCTGGAGCTATCGTTTTCCTCTAGCATTAATAGAAGTCATTGGTGTTAAGAAAAACCTCTTGGGGGAAGGTTGGCTAGAGATTTCTTGGAAAAATACCAGCCCCTTTCGGTCCATAATGAGATGGGACTAATTCCATTTTCATTCTATAGATTTTTTGCTTAGTACTATGTACAGAAGGGAGGAGCCGTATGAGATGAAAACCTCATGTACGGTTTTGGAACGGAGATTTTTTGAATAGAATGAACGACCGTAACGGATGTTGGCTCAATCCGAAGGAAATTATGCGGAAGCTTTGCAGAATTATTATGAAGCTACGCGACTAGAAATTGATCCCTATGATCGAAGTTATATACTATATAACATCGGCCTTATACACACAAGCAATGGAGAGCATACAAAGGCTTTGGAATATTATTTCCGGGCGCTAGAACGAAACCCCTTCTTACCGCAAGCTTTTAATAATATGGCCGTGATCTGTCATTACGTGCGACTATCTCCACTATAGAAAGAAAGAAGAAAAAAAGATGAAATTTTCTAGTAAATACTAGAAAAAGGGCTTTCTACATAGGGATCGTCAAAACAATGATTTTGCCCTATCAGCTGTAGGAAGGAAGAACACTTCACGAGAATCAAAATAAGAAGAAAGTCGAGCCTGTACTACTACTCTATGGATAAATTGGATAAATTCTCAAATTGATAGAGAAAGCACCGTAAAGATCAATTAGTGAGCGACTGGGTCGATACAACTAAAAAAAACTGCTTACTTATACCAGGGCAAAATTTAGGAATCTGCTTATGTAATAGAGCCGATCCACTAAAGGATTAAGCAGCGGTGTAGTATCAGATCCCAAAGATAGTAAGTTCTTTTTTCTTTCTTATGGGAAAAAGTCTTTTTCAAGGATTCTATAGAAATTTCATATATGAAAGACACGAAACCGAGATAGTTACCTTTCAGAAAATTCGAACGAAGGATATAGGTCTATGTATGCTTCATTCTTCTGAAGGTGGGAGAAAAGATCAGACTGATTATTGATCAAAATTAGGGTTTGAAACTTAGGTAATTAACTTCTTCTGCTTAACCCAAGAAGAAATTGGATCGATTTTTGAGAAATCGAATTCAGTTAAGATAGGGGAAATTAAGATAGCAATTTCTGAGCCGTATGAGGTAGGAAACTCTCAAGTACGGTTCTAGGGGAAGGAACTGCCTATTCCGACCGAGGAGAACAGGCCATTCTACAGGGCGATTCGGAAATTGCGGAAGCTTGGTTTGATCAAGCTGCTGAGTATTGGAAGCAAGCTATAGCGCTTACTCCGGGAAATTATATTGAAGCACAGAACTGGTTGAAGATTACGAAGCGCTTTGAATTTGAATAAGACCACTCTTCTTTTTTATAAAATGGGGGGTTTGGTTGTTAATCCATTAATCAAATAATTTTGGTAGGAAGATCAAATCAAGAATTTCATTATATCCCTTTCTTCTACCTTCGATTTTATATCATTTCGATTTTATATCATATTTAATAAGGATAAACAATAGGGATAGAGGTAATAAAGTAAATAAAAGGGGACAATCTAAATATTCATACCTAAAGGACGATTTTTTTAATAATTCTAATGAGTTTCTTTGAATTTGGAATCGAATAAAAATATTTATATTATACTCACTCAAGGAAAGTAGATGTAGGGCTTATACCCTAAAAAAAAAATACACTAGCTTTTTTAATTAAAACGTAACAAAAAAAGATTTTTTTTACGTCGGGAAAAAATTTTCCAGGGTAACCAATGTCCGTTAGGCACCTAATCCTTATGTCATAATAGATCCGAACACTTGCCTCGGATTGACTTCAATATATAATTGCTCCAGTGAATAACTAAAAAAAAATAGAAGGGTGGTAGATAGTAAAGAAAAGGACTAATCGTAATATCTATCCTTCAAAGATTCACTAAAAAGACAGTTGGCAGGTCTCTTTGTATGTCTTGTCCGGAAAGAGGAGGACTTAATGATGATTCGTTCGCCGGAACCAGAAGTTAAAATTGTTGTGGATAGGGATCCTGTAAAAACATCTTTTGAGGAATGGGCTAGACCCGGGCATTTCTCAAGAACAATAGCTAAGGGCCCCGATACTACCACTTGGATCTGGAACCTACATGCTGATGCTCACGATTTCGATAGTCATACCGGTGATTTGGAGGAGATCTCTCGAAAAATCTTTAGTGCTCATTTCGGTCAACTCTCCATTATCTTTCTTTGGTTGAGTGGCATGTACTTCCACGGTGCCCGTTTTTCCAATTATGAAGCATGGCTAAGCGATCCTACTCACATTGGACCGAGTGCTCAGGTAGTTTGGCCAATAGTAGGGCAAGAAATTTTGAATGGTGATGTAGGTGGGGGTTTCCGAGGAATCCAAATAACCTCCGGTTTTTTTCAGATTTGGCGAGCATCTGGAATAACTAGTGAGTTACAACTCTATTGTACCGCAATCGGTGCATTGATTTTTGCATCGTTAATGCTTTTTGCTGGTTGGTTCCATTATCACAAAGCCGCTCCCAAATTGGCCTGGTTCCAGGATGTAGAATCCATGTTGAATCACCACTTAGCGGGGTTATTAGGACTTGGTTCTCTTTCTTGGGCGGGACACCAAATCCATGTATCTTTACCGATTAACCAATTTCTTGACGCTGGGGTTGATCCTAAAGAGATACCACTTCCTCATGAATTTATCTTGAATCGTGACCTTTTGGCTCAACTTTATCCTAGTTTTGCCGAAGGAGCAACCCCCTTTTTCACCTTGAATTGGTCCAAATACGCAGAATTTCTTACTTTTCGCGGAGGACTAGATCCAATAACCGGTGGCCTATGGTTGAGCGATATTGCGCACCATCATTTAGCTATTGCTATTCTTTTCCTAATCGCTGGTCATATGTATAGGACCAACTGGGGTATTGGTCATGGACTTAAAGATATTTTGGAGGCTCATAAAGGCCCATTTACAGGACAAGGCCATAAGGGTCTCTATGAAATCCTAACAACGTCATGGCATGCTCAATTATCTCTTAACCTAGCTATGCTAGGCTCTACAACTATTGTTGTAGCTCATCATATGTACTCTATGCCTCCCTACCCATACCTAGCTACTGACTATGGTACACAACTTTCCTTGTTCACACACCACATGTGGATTGGCGGATTTCTAATAGTTGGTGCTGCTGCACATGCAGCCATTTTTATGGTAAGAGACTATGATCCAACTACTCGATACAACGATCTATTAGATCGCGTCCTTAGACACCGCGATGCAATCATATCCCACCTTAACTGGGTATGTATATTTCTAGGTTTTCACAGTTTTGGCTTGTACATTCATAATGATACCATGAGTGCTTTAGGCCGTCCCCAAGATATGTTTTCGGATACCGCCATACAATTACAACCCATCTTTGCTCAATGGGTACAAAATATCCATGCTGGCGCACCTGGCGTAACAGCTCCTGGTGCAACAACAAGTACCAGCTTAACGTGGGGAGGTGGCGAGTTAGTAGCTGTAGGCGGCAAAGTCGCTTTGTTACCTATTCCATTAGGAACCGCAGATTTTTTAGTCCATCACATTCACGCATTTACCATCCATGTGACTGTATTAATACTTTTGAAAGGTGTTTTATTTGCTCGTAGTTCCCGTTTGATACCTGATAAAGCAAATCTTGGTTTTCGATTCCCTTGCGACGGGCCTGGACGAGGGGGAACATGTCAAGTCTCCGCTTGGGATCATGTTTTCTTAGGTCTATTCTGGATGTACAATGCAATTTCGGTAGTCATTTTCCATTTCAGTTGGAAAATGCAGTCGGATGTTTGGGGTACTGTAAGTGATCAAGGGATAGTAACTCATATCACAGGGGGAAACTTTGCACAGAGTTCCATTACGATTAATGGTTGGCTCCGAGATTTCTTGTGGGCACAGGCATCCCAAGTAATTCAGTCTTATGGTTCTTCATTATCTGCATATGGTCTTTTTTTCTTAGGCGCTCATTT